TACAATAAGATCACATCTATTTTTTTTTTTTTTTTTTTTTTGTATTTACTAATATTTTTAAAAAAAATCTTGAATTTTTTACATTGGAATATTTTTAATTAAATAATACATTTTAGTAGTAATTTTAATTTTATACATAAATGTTTAAGAATAATTAAAAATTTCTATATAGATCTATATAAATTAGTAAATCTTCAACAATATATAAATATATAAATATATAATAATTTATAGAATTTATATTAATTTATATAAATCAAAAGAATCATTAGATAAATCTTTAAAATATAGATTTTTTTTTACCATATTTGTAATTATTTTTGGATTGCGAAATTTTTTATTTAAATTGTTAGCTATATAATAATATATTAAACATTTATATATATATAGATTATCTATTAATCTAGACTTAGTATACAAAAATTTTTTTTTAAATTTATTAATTTAAAAATAGATACATTTTCTTTATACCTATATTTTGACAAATTGCAAAAAAAAAAAAAAAAAATAGAAAGATTTTTTAATAGACTTAAAATTGACTATAATTTAATTATGTTATTGGTGTTTATTTTTTAATTAAAATTATTTATTTAATGAATTTTTTATATTATATTTTTTTTTATTTTTAAATACATTATTAAAATTAATTATGTTTTAATTATTTATTTATTAAATTTATTAATTTATTAAATTTTGTAATTTTTAAAATTTATTAATATAATTAATTAATTTTATTAATTTAATACTAAAATGTAATATTACGATAGAAATGAATTGTTTTTTAATTATGTAATTTTTTAAAAATTTAAGAATTAATATATAAAAATAAAATAATATCTAATTTTCATTTTTTTTTTTAAATGAAAATTAAATTAATAGGGGTTTATTTTTGATATTTTAGATTCTAGTGATTAAATAAGTTTATTTATAAATTTATTTAATTATCTTAAAATTTATTTAAAAATTAATTATTAAAATTAAATTTTATTAATTAATATAAAAATAAATTTTTTTTAAATGAATTTATAAAGTTTTATTTTGGCTTAAAAATTTGTTATTAATTTGATTTATATGTAAATTTTTGTGTGAATTTATATTAATTTTAAAAATTATTATATTTATTATAATCGCAGTAATTAATTTTATTAATTAAAGAAATTTAGAAATAGCAATATTAAAAAGTATAGATTAAATTGGTGCCAGCAATCGCGGTTATACCAATTATACAAATGAATTTTTTTAGTAAAAGTTAAATTGATTTAAATTAAAAATAATTAAATTTATTAAGTGAAATTTTAAATTTAAATTTTTTATAAAATAAATAATTGAAGCTTAAAAATTTTAATTAAAAACTAGGATTAGATACCCTATTATTTAAAATGTAAATATTAATACTTAAGTAGTAATAGATAAGTTCTTGAAACTTAAAAAATTTGGCGGTATTTTAGTCTATCCAGAGGAACCTGTTTTGTAATCGATAATCCACGATGGACCTTACTTAAATTTGTAATCAGTTTATATACCGTCGTTATCAGAATATTTTATAAGAATAATAATATTCAATAATTTTTATTAAAATTTATATCAGATCAAGGTGTAGCTTATATTTAAGTAATAATGGGTTACAATAAATTTATTTAGACGAATAAAATTATGAAAAAATTTTTGAAGGTGGATTTGGTAGTAAAATTATAAAGATTAATAATTTGATTTTAGCTCTAAAATATGTACACATCGCCCGTCGCTCTTATTATTAAGGTAAGATAAGTCGTAACATAGTAGATGTACTGGAAAGTGTATCTAGAATGACAATTTAAAGCTTATTTAGTAAAGCATTTCATTTACATTGAAAAGATTTTTGTGCAAATCAATATAAATTGATTAGATTTTATTTATTAATTTTATTAATTTTGAGTAAAAATATTAAAAATAATTATATAAGAAAAAGTTTTAGTATTGTTTAAAGAAAAAATAATTTTAATAATAGTTTAGTAGTATTGTAAAAGAAAATTGAAATATTTTGAAAAATTTTTATTTTAAAAGAAGATTTAATTTATCGTACCTTGTGTATCAGCGTTTATTAAATAAAAAATATTTAAATATATTTTTCTCGATTTTAAAAGAGTTAATATAGTATAAAAGTTAATGTAATAAAATTATTTTAAATATTATATTAGAAATGAAATGTTATTCGTTTTTAAAGGTATCTAGTTTTTCAAGAAATAAATTTAATTTAGAAATTATAAATTTATTTAAAAAATTTTTTAATTAAATAATTTATAATTTTAATATTTTATGGGATAAGCTATAAAATAAATTTTTATAAATAATAAATAAATTTAAAAAATATATGCTTAGAATTAGCAATTATTTAAAATTATGTTATAATTTATTTTATAAATTAAATTATTTATTATATTTTAAATTTTTATTGAAATATTAATTTTAATTTTTAAAATTAAGTAATAATGATAGAATTAGTATATTTTATTGTAAAATAAATTTAAATGATAAGTTTAAGTAAAGAATTCGGCAAAAATAATATTCGCCTGTTTAACAAAAACATGTCTTTTTGAAATAAATTTAAAGTCTAACCTGCCCACTGAAAATTTTTAAATGGCCGCAGTATTCTAACTGTGCAAAGGTAGCATAATCATTAGTCTTTTAATTGAAGGCTGGAATGAATGGTTGGACGAGATATTAACTGTTTCATTTAAATTTTTTATAGAATTTTATTTTTTAGTCAAAAAGCTAAAATTTATTTAAAAGACGAGAAGACCCTATAAATCTTTATATTTTATTTATTTTAATTATAAAGATTATTTTTATTATAATAAATTAAAATATTTTATTGGGGTGATATTAAAATTTAAAAAACTTTTAATGATTAAAATCATTAATGTATGAATATTTGATCCATTAGTAATGATTAAAAATTTAAGTTACTTTAGGGATAACAGCGTAATTTTTTTGGAGAGTTCATATCGATAAAAAAGATTGCGACCTCGATGTTGGATTAAGATATAATTTTGGGTGTAGCCGTTCAAATTTTAAGTCTGTTCGACTTTTAAATTCTTACATGATCTGAGTTCAAACCGGCGTAAGCCAGGTTGGTTTCTATCTTTAAAAAATTATAATATTTTAGTACGAAAGGACCAAATATTAAAATAATTTTATTTTGATATAGAATAATATTAATTAATATAACTATTTTGGCAGATTAGTGCAATAAATTTAGAATTTATTTATGTAATATTTATTACAAATAGTACTTGTTTTATATAGAATTGATTATGTCTTTAATTGGAAGTTTATTATTAATTATTTGTGTATTAGTGAGTGTAGCTTTTTTAACGTTATTAGAACGAAAAGTTTTAGGTTATATTCAAATTCGTAAGGGTCCTAATAAAGTTGGTTTAATAGGAATTCCTCAACCTTTTTGTGATGCAATTAAATTATTTACAAAAGAACAAACTTATCCTTTATTATCAAATTACTTAAGATATTATATTTCACCTATTTTATCTTTATTTTTATCTTTAGTTGTTTGAATATGTATACCATTTTTTGTAAAATTATATTCTTTTAATTTAGGAGGTTTATTTTTTTTATGTTGTACAAGATTAGGAGTTTATACAGTCATAGTAGCTGGATGATCTTCTAATTCTAATTATGCTTTATTAGGGGGGTTACGGGCTGTTGCTCAGACTATTTCATATGAAGTTAGATTAGCTTTAATTTTATTATCTTTTGTTTTCTTAATTGGGGGGTATAATTTTTTATATTTTTATTACTATCAAACTTATATTTGATTTTTATTTATTTTATTTCCTATGGCTTTGGTTTGGTTAACAATTTCTTTAGCTGAAACTAATCGGACTCCTTTTGATTTTGCTGAAGGGGAATCTGAATTAGTCTCAGGGTTTAATGTGGAATATAGAAGAGGAGGATTTGCATTAATTTTTTTAGCTGAGTATGCAAGAATTTTATTTATAAGAATATTATTTTGTGTAATTTTTTTAGGGTGTGATGTATTTAATTTATTATTTTATTTAAAATTAATATTAATTTCATTTATTTTTATTTGAGTTCGTGGTACTTTACCTCGGTTTCGTTATGATAAATTAATATATTTAGCATGAAAATGTTTTTTATCATTTTCATTAAATTATTTATTATTTTTTATTGGATTAAAAATTTTATTATTTTCTTTGTTATTATGAACTAAAATTAGTAACTAGTTAAGTTAATAGAAAGTAATATTTCTATCTTATGTTTTCAAAACATATGCTTATTCAAGCTCATTAACTAATTTAATAAATTATCTCATCATTTATTTACTAAAGGGTTTAATAAATAATATAAAAAATAAACAACAGTTAAAATTTGTCCAATTAATACATAAGGTTCTTCTACTGGTCGAGCTCCAATTCAAGTTAATAAGATTACTGTGACTACTATAATTCAAAATAAAATTTGGTTAATAGGGTAAAATTGAATTCCTCGGAATTTTCTTAAATTATAAAATGGTAAAATTATTAAAATTGCAATTGAAAGGACTAAGGCGATTACACCCCCTAATTTATTAGGAATAGATCGAAGAATTGCGTAAGCAAATAAAAAATATCATTCTGGTTGAATATGGGCTGGTGTTACTAAAGGGTTAGCGGGAATAAAATTATCTGGGTCTCCTAATAAATTTGGGTTAATTAAAATTAAAGAAATTAATAAAAAAATTATGATAATAAATCCAACAATATCCTTATAAGTAAAATAAGGGTGAAATGGGATTTTATCTCTATTAGAATTTACTCCAATTGGGTTATTTGAACCAGTTTGGTGTAAGAATAATAAATGAATTATAACTATTGCTAAAACAATAAAAGGTAAAATAAAATGAAAGGTAAAAAATCGAGTTAAAGTTGCGTTATCAACAGCAAATCCTCCTCATACTCATTGTACTAAATCAATTCCTAAGTAAGGTACTGCTGATAATAAATTTGTAATAACTGTTGCTCCTCAAAATGATATTTGTCCTCAAGGTAGAACATATCCTATAAAAGCAGTTCCTATTACTAAAAATAAAATAATTACTCCAGTTATTCATGTTGGTGTGAATAAATAAGATCCGTAATAAATTCCACGTCCTACGTGTAAATAAATACAAATAAAAAAAAAAGAAGCACCATTAGCGTGTATTGTTCGTAATAATCATCCATAATTTACATCACGACAGATATGGTTTACTCTATTAAAAGCTAAATTTACATCTGCTGTGTAGTGTATTGCTAAAAATAAACCAGTTAAAATTTGAATAATTAAACATAATCCAAGTAATGATCCAAAATTTCATCATCTTGAAATATTAACAGGAGCAGGTAAATCAACTAATGCATTATTAGCAATTTTAAATAAAGGGTGGGAGGTTCGTAAAGGTTTGTTCATTAATTTATAATTCGTAGAGGTCCTTTGAATATTTTAGTAATTTTAACAATAACAATTAAAGTAATTAATAAATAATTTATTAAAAGAATTGTAATTAAATTTGTTGGGAAATTGTAAAGTTTATTTAAAGATAAAGAATTTTCTATGAGGTAAGAATAATTTGAAGAAATTATTTCTATTTCATTATTTAATAAAAAAAATCTTGTTGAATTTTTATCTATAATTAAAGCTAAAATTAAAAATATTAAAAATAATATAATTGAAATCAGAGTTAATTTAATTGATAAATTAAATATTTCATTTGAAGCTAAAGATGTCACATAAATAAATAAAACTAACATACCTCCAAGAAAAATTAAAAATAAAATATATGAAAATCAAAAAGTTTTTGTTATTAATCCTGTGATTAAGGAAATTAAAATTGTTTGAATTAATAGCGTTAACCCTATAGCTAAAGGATGGATTATATTTATAAAAATAATTGAAGTTAAAAAAATTATAGAGTATAAAATTAATTGAAGAATTTCAAGAGGTAGTTTATATAAAATATTAATTTTGGGGATTAATGAAAAAGAAATTCTTTTCTCTTGAAGTTTTAAAAGAATTTATCTTATTTTTGATTTACAAGACCAATGTTTTTATTAAACTATTAAAACTAATGATTATAATTTTGTATTGAAGTTTACCAATAGTTTTATTTATTTGTGGATTATTTTGTTTTGTTTCTAATCGGAAACATTTATTATCAATACTTTTAAGTTTAGAATTTATTGTTTTAATTTTATTTTTTATATTATTTATTTATTTGAATATATTGAATTATGAAAGTTATTTTAGTATAATATTTTTAACTTTTAGAGTTTGTGAGGGTGCTTTAGGTTTATCAATTTTAGTATCAATAATTCGAACACATGGAAATGATTATTTTCAATCTTTTAGAATTATATAATGTTAAAATTAACTTTTTTTTTGTTATTTTTATTACCTCTTTGTTTTATTAATAACATATTTTGAATGGTACAAGTTTTATTATTTTTTATTAGATTTTTATTTTTATTAATAAATAATTTTATAAATTATTGAATAAGAATCTCTTATTTTTTAGGGTGTGATATATTATCTTATGGGTTAGTTTTATTAAGTTTATGGATTTGTTCATTAATACTATTAGCAAGAGAAAGAGTCTATAAATATAATAATTATAAAAATTTATTTTTGTTAAATATTATTTTATTACTTTTATTGCTTATTTTAACATTTAGAAGAATGAATTTATTTATATTTTATTTATTTTTTGAAAGAAGTTTAATTCCAACTTTATTTTTAATTTTAGGTTGAGGGTATCAACCTGAACGGTTACAAGCAGGTATTTATTTATTATTTTATACTTTATTAGTTTCGTTACCCATATTAATTGGTATTTTTTATTTAATAAATAAAATAGGAACTATAAATTTTTATTTAATAAATAATTTTATATTTAATTATGATTTATTATATTTTTGTTTAGTTTGTGCGTTTTTAGTAAAAATACCTATATTTTTAGTTCATTTATGATTACCTAAAGCTCATGTTGAAGCTCCAGTTTCTGGTTCAATAATTTTAGCTGGGATTATATTAAAATTAGGAGGTTATGGTTTATTACGAATTTTATCAATTTTACAGATAATAAATTTGAAGTATAGATTTGTTTTTATTAGAATTAGATTAGTAGGAGGTGTGTTAGTTAGTTTTGTATGTTTGCGTCAAACAGATTTAAAAGCTTTGATTGCTTATTCTTCAGTTGCTCATATAGGAATTGTATTAGCAGGACTTTTAACTATATCTTATTGAGGGTTATGTGGGTCTTATAGATTAATAATTGCTCATGGATTATGTTCTTCTGGTTTATTTTGTTTAGCTAATGTGTCATATGAACGATTAGGAAGACGAAGTTTATTAATTAATAAAGGTTTATTAAATTTTATGCCTGCTATAGCATTATGATGATTTTTGTTAAGATCTGCGAATATAGCAGCTCCTCCAACATTAAATTTATTAGGAGAAATTTCTTTATTAAATAGAATTGTTTCTTGATCATGAGTTTCAATAATTATACTTTCTTTATTATCTTTTTTTAGAGCAGCATATACTTTGTATTTATATTCTTTTAGTCAACATGGAAAGATTTTTTCTGGAGTTTATTCATTTAGAAGAGGTAAAATTCGAGAGTATTTATTAATATTATTACATTGATTACCTTTAAATATATTAATTATAAAAAGAGACATATGTTTATTATGATTATATTTAAATAGTTTAAAAAAAATACTAATTTGTGGTGTTAGTGATATGAGTTATTCATTTTAGATCGTGAAATATTTATCTATTTGTAGAATTAGATTTTTAAATTTAATTTCTATTAGAATAACATGTTTTTTTAGAAGACTTTATTTTATATTAAATAATTTAGTATATTTTATTGAATGAGAAGTAGTTTCTTTAAATTCTATATCAATTGTTATAACTTTTTTATTTGATTGAATAAGTCTATTATTTATATCTTTTGTTTTAATAATTTCTTCGTTAGTAATTTATTATAGAAAAGAATATATAAGAGGTGATGTTAATATTAATCGATTTATTATATTAGTTTTAATATTTGTTTTATCAATAATATTATTAATTATCAGACCAAATTTAGTAAGAATTTTATTAGGATGGGATGGATTAGGATTAGTTTCATATTGTTTAGTTATTTATTTTCAAAATATTAAATCTTATAATGCAGGAATATTAACAGCGTTATCAAATCGAATTGGAGATGTTGCTTTATTGTTAGCTATTGCATGAATATTAAATTATGGGAGATGAAATTATGTATTTTATTTAGAAGTTATGCAAAATGATTTTGAAATAAAATTAATTGGTTCTTTAGTTATATTAGCTGCTATAACTAAAAGTGCACAAATCCCCTTTTCTTCATGATTACCTGCTGCTATAGCAGCTCCAACTCCTGTTTCTGCTCTAGTTCATTCTTCTACTTTGGTGACTGCAGGGGTGTATCTATTAATTCGATTTAATATTTTATTAAGAAATTCATGAATAGGTCAATTTTTACTTTTATTATCAGGTTTAACAATATTTATAGCTGGATTAGGTGCTAATTTTGAATTTGATTTAAAAAAAATTATTGCATTATCAACTTTAAGTCAATTAGGGTTAATAATAAGAATTTTATCTATAGGATTTTATAAATTAGCTATATTTCATTTATTAACTCATGCTTTATTTAAGGCTCTATTGTTTATATGTGTAGGGGCTATTATTCATAATATAAATAATTCTCAAGATATTCGTTTAATAGGTGGTTTAAGAATTCATATGCCTTTAACTTCGGCCTGTTTTAATGTTTCAAATTTAGCTTTATGTGGGATGCCTTTTTTAGCAGGATTTTACTCAAAGGATATAATTTTAGAAATTGTAATAATTAGAAATATTAATTTATTTTCTTTCTTTTTATATTTTTTTTCTACGGGTTTAACTGTATGTTATTCATTTCGGTTAGTTTATTATTCAATGACAGGAGATTTAAATTGTAGAAGTTTGAATGTATTAAATGATGAAGGTTGAGTGATATTACGAGGGATATTAGGCTTATTAATTATAAGAATTATTGGGGGTAGAATATTAAATTGATTAATTTTCCCTGTACCTTATATAATTTGTTTACCTTTTTTTTTAAAAATATTAACTTTATTTGTGTGTATTTTTGGGGGTGTATTTGGTTATTTAATTTCAGTAAGAAATTTATATTCAATTAATAAATCAATAACTTTTTATAATATAACAAATTTTATGGGTTCTATATGATTTATACCATATATTAGAACTTATGGAATTATTTATTTTCCTTTAAATTATGGGCAAATTGTTGGGAAAAGATTTGATCAGGGTTGATCAGAATATTTCGGGGGTCAACATTTGTATCAAAAATTAATAAATTATTCTCAAACTTTATTTTTAATTCATAATAATAATTTAAAAATTTATTTAATATTATTTGTTTTTTGAATTTTAATTTTAATAAATTTTTTATTATTTTTATATTTAAATAGCTTATACTTAGAGTACAACACTGAAGATGTTGGGGAGATTAATTAATCTTTAAATATAGTGAATTTATTTTAGTAATTTATAAAAATAATAATAATTTTATTTTTACAATGAAAATGTAAAGTTTTACTTTAAACTATATAAATAGAAGTATAAATGGAATTTAACCATTAAAAGAAAAAAGTTAGCAGCTTTTACTTGATCACCATACTTCCTTAATTGGAGTATTTACTCAATTCTATCATTAACAGTGATAAGCCTCTTTTTGGCTTCAATTAAAGAATAAGGGTAAAATTACCTAAGATTAGGTCGAAACTAAATGCAATATATCGCTTCATATTCGGGCTATTAAATAAGGTAGATTGAAAAATCAATACTTTTTAAATGCAAATCAAATGTTATAATTAACTACAACCCTATAATTTTTAAGTTGATCAATTTAATATACCTTGGTTTCATTCATGGTATAAACCAATTAATAAAATTAAAATGAAAATAATTGAAGTAGTTGTTCAAACTATTAAATTTGAAAATTTAAAAATAATAACTATGGGAAGAATAAGAGCAATTTCTACATCAAAAATTAAAAAAATAATTGTAATTAAAAAAAATCGTAAAGAGAAAGGGAGTCGGGAAGATGATTTAGGGTCAAATCCACATTCAAATGGTGATCTTTTTTCACGGTCAACTAAAGTTTTTTTAGATAAGATTGAAGCTAAGATTATAACAATAAATGAAATTATTATAATTACTGAGGCAATAACAAGAATTGAAAAAATTATCAATACTATAATTTATAGACCTTATGATTGGAAGTCATATATACTTTTATACTATATTGATATAATTAATCTATTAACCTCCTCATCAGTAAATTGTGATGTATAAAAATAATCAAACTACATCAACAAAATGTCAATATCAAGCTGCTGCTTCAAAACCAAAATGATGTCTTTTAGAGAAATGATTATTTAAATGTCGAAGTAAACAAATTAATAAAAATGTTGTTCCAATAAGAACATGAACTCCATGGAATCCAGTAGCCATAAAAAAAGTAGATCCGTAAACGGAGTCAGCAATTGTAAAAGGAGCTTCAATATATTCATAGGCTTGAAGTATTGTGAAATAAACTCCTAAAAGAACGGTAAAAAATAATCCTTGAGTAGTTTGTGAATGATTACCTTCTATTAATCTATGATGAGCTCATGTAACTGTAACTCCTGATGTTAATAAAATTGCAGTATTTAATAGGGGAATTTGGAAAGGGTTAAAAGAAATAATTCCAGCAGGAGGCCATGATGCCCCTAATTCGATTGCAGGGGATAAACTTCTATGAAAAAATGCTCAAAAGAAACTTACAAAAAATAAAATTTCTGATAAAATAAATAAAATTATACCTCATCGTAAACCAATTGTTACAGGGTAAGTATGAAGACCTTGGTATGTTCCTTCTCGAGAAACATCTCGTCATCATTGGTAAACAGTTAAAATTGTAATAATATTACCTAAAAAAAATAAAGATGTGTCGTATTGATGAAATCATTTAATTATTCCTGAAACAGTAGTTATAGCTCCAATTGCTCCTGTTAATGGTCATGGGCTATAATCAACCAAATGGAAGGGGTGATTTGAATGTGTAGACATTTATTTATAAATATATATATATATATATATATAAATAATTAATTAACTTCTCTAGAATATAAAGTTCTTAATACAGCAAATACGTAAGATTGAATTATAGCAACGGCTGATTCAAGGACTAATAAAGCAATTTGAGCGATCAATAAAAAAGTAACTAATATATATGATATTGAAGGTCCTGTATTTCCTAATAAAGTTAATAATAAGTGGCCTGCAATTATATTAGCAGTTAGTCGAACTGCTAAAGTTCCTGGTCGGATTACATTTCTAATAGTTTCAATACAAACCATAAAAGGTATTAAAACTGCTGGAGTTCCTTGAGGAACTAAATGGGCGAATATATGTTGGGTGTGGTTAATTCATCCATAAATTATAAAAGATAATCATAAAGGTAAAGCTAATGAAAGAGTTAATGTTAAATGACTTGTTCTTGTGAAAATATAAGGGAATAACCCTATAAAATTATTAAAAAGGATAAGAGAAAATAAAGAAATAAAAATAAAAGTTGATCCATTATGACCTGATGGTCCTAAAAGAGTTTTAAATTCTTTATGAAGAGTTGATAAGATTGTATTTCAAAATACATTATAACGAGAAGGTATTAATCAATAAATTGAAGGAATTATTAAAAGACCTAAAAATGTACTTATTCAATTTAATGATAAACCAAAAATAGCTGAAGGGTCAAATACAGAAAATAAATTTGTTATCATTTTCAATTTATAGAATTTAAATTAATATTTTTTAATTCATTTGATTTAGGGGAAGAAGGCATATATGCGTAATAATTAATAGAACAAAATAAAATAAAAGTGATAGAAAAAATAAAAAATAAAGTTAATCATTTGATTGGTGCTATTTGTGGGATTAAAAAATATTAACAGTTTAATAATTTTAGTTTGACATACTAATGTTATAAATTTAACTAATTTTTTAATTCATTAGAAGTAAGTGCTAATTTACTATAAAATGGTTTAAGAGACCAGTACTTGCTTTCAGTCATCTAATGAAGAATTTAAATTATTAGAAATTCATTTAATAAAATAATTTACAGGAACTCTTTCAATTACAATTGGTATAAAACTATGGTTAGCCCCACAAATTTCTGAACATTGGCCGTAAAATAACCCTGGGCGGTTAATAAAAAAATTAGTTTGATTTAAACGTCCAGGAGTTCCATCAACTTTTACTCCTAATGCAGGGATTGTTCATGAGTGAATCACATCAGCGGCAGTCACTAAAATTCGAATTTGAGAATTTATAGGTAAAACAATTCGGTTATCTACATCTAATAAACGAAATCCATCATTTGCAATTTCATTTGTAGGAATTATGTATGAGTCAAATTCAACATTATTAAAATCTGAATATTCATAACTTCAGTATCATTGATGACCAATTCTTTTTAAAGTTACTGAAGGTTCATTAATTTCATCAAGAAGGTATAATAATCGTAAGGAAGGGAATGCAATAAATAGTAGAATAATAGCTGGTAAAATTGTTCAAATTATTTCAATTAACTGACCATGTAAAAGAAAACGGTTAATATAATTATTAAAAAATAGTATAAATATTAAATATCCTACTAAAACAGTAATTATTACTAAAATCAGTAATGCGTGGTCATGAAAAAAAATTAATTGTTCTATTAAAGGAGAAGCTCTATCTTGAAGACCTAAATTAGCTCATGTTGACATTAATTTTCTAATAAAAGTAAAAATCCTTTATATATGGAGCTTAAATCCATTGCACTAATCTGCCATATTAGAAATTAATTAGTTAATAAAGGTAATTCAGAATATCTATGTTCAGCAGGGGGAGTATTTTGGTATCATTCAATTGAAGAATTCAATTGAATAGGGTAAATAACCTGACGTTGAGAAACTAAACTTTCTCAAATAATGTAGAAAAAAAATAAAATCCCTAATAAAGAAATAGATGAACCAATAGTTGAAATTACATTTCATGTTGTGTAAGCGTCTGGGTAATCAGAATAACGACGAGGTATTCCAGCTAGTCCAAGGAAATGTTGGGGGAAAAAAGTAAGATTTACACCAATAAATATAATAATAAATTGACTTTTTAATCACTTATTATTTATAGTTAAACCAGTAAATAAAGGATATCAATGAACAAATCCTGCTATAATAGCAAATACAGCTCCTATTGATAAAACATAATGAAAGTGGGCAACAACATAGTATGTGTCATGTAAAATAATATCTACTGATGAATTTGCTAATACAACTCCAGTTAATCCTCCAACTGTAAATAAAAATACAAATCCTAAAGCTCATAAAATAGCTGGAGAGTAAGAAAGTTGTGTACCATGTAAAGTAGCAAGTCAACTAAAAATTTTAATACCTGTTGGTACAGCAATAATTATTGTTGCTGATGTGAAGTAAGCTCGAGTGTCTACGTCTATTCCAACTGTAAATATATGATGTGCTCATACAATAAATCCTAATAATCCAATTGCTAATATTGCATAAATTATTCCTAAAGATCCAAAAGTTTCCTTTTTACCTGATTCTTGACTAATAATATGAGAAATTATTCCAAATCCAGGTAAAATTAAAATATAAACTTCTGGGTGACCAAAAAATCAAAATAAGTGTTGGTATAAAATTGGATCCCCTCCACCAGCCGGGTCAAAAAATGAGGTGTTAAGATTTCGGTCTGTTAATAATATAGTGATAGCTCCGGCTAAAACTGGTAAGGATAAAAGTAGTAATAAAGCTGTAATTACAACTGATCAAACAAATAAAGGTATTCGGTCTAAAGTAATTCCTGAAGATCGTATATTAATTACAGTTGTAATGAAATTTACAGCTCCTAAAATTGAAGAGATTCCAGCTAAATGTAAAGAAAAAATAGCTAGATCAACAGAAGCTCCTCCATGAGCAATTCCTGCTGATAATGGGGGGTATACGGTTCATCCTGTCCCAGCTCCATTTTCAACTATTCTTCTAACTAAAAGTAAGGATAAAGCAGGAGGTAATAGTCAAAATCTTATATTGTTTATTCGGGGAAAAGCTATATCAGGAGCTCCTAATATTAAAGGTACAAGTCAATTACCGAATCCTCCAATTATAATTGGTATAACTATGAAAAAAATTATAACAAAAGCATGAGCAGTAACAATAACATTATAAATTTGGTCATCTCCAATTAAAGCTCCTGGGTGACCTAATTCAGCTCGAATTAAAATTCTTAAAGATGTTCCTACTATTCCTGCTCAAGCACCAAAGATAAAATATAATGTTCCAATATCTTTATGATTTGTTGAGAATAATCATTGTCGCGATTAAGCGATTAAGTGGCTGAAGTTAGGCGATAGATTGTAAATCTATTTATAAGAAATTTTCTTCTTAATCAATTGATTAGTAAATTTTATTAAATCATAAAATGAATCTGGTCTTATAGTCAATAATGACGTCAAACTGCAATTTTGAAGGAGTAATTTTTTACTAAGGCTTAAAGGACTTCCTATATTTACAGCTTTGAAGGCTATTAGTTTTATTTAACTTAAAGCCTTTAACCTAAAATATAGAATAAAATATTGAAATTAAAAATAGTCCAAAAATTGATAAAAATGTACATATTAAGTATAATTTTATACTAAAATTATTGATTTGTGAGCTAATAACCCAGTTATTTTCGTAGTAATTTAGCATAAACGCTGAATAACAAATTCGTAGATAAAAAAATAATGTAATTAAAGTTGATGTCAATAAAATTATTAACTGAAAATATTGGTTACAGAAAGTTAATTGTTGAATTACAATTCATTTTGGTAAAAATCCTAAAAATGGGGGCAATCCTCCTAAAGATAAAAAATTTATAAATAAAGTAAATTTTATAACTTTTCTTTGTATAAACCAAGAAAATAATTGGTTTAAATGAAATAACTTAAAAATATTAAATATAAAAGTTAAAATAAAAGATAAAAAGGAATAAAATAAAAAATAAATTAATCAAATTGATTCATTAATTATTAATGCTCTTAATATCCACCCTAAATGATTAATAGAAGAAAAAGCTATAAGTTTTCGTAAAGATGTTTGATTTAAACCTCCGATTGCCCCAACAATTACTGAAAAAATTACTCTAATTAATAATAAATTTTTTAAATTTAAGTAAGAGATTAGTATTAAAGGGGCAATTTTTTGTCATGTTATTAAAAGGAGAGCATTTATTCAAGTTAAACCTTCTATTAAATTAGGGAATCAAAAATGGAAAGGGGCAGCTCCTCTTTTTAATAATAAAGTTGATAAAATAATTATTGAAGTAAAAGAGTTATTGATTTCGATAGTTATTCTGTTATTTAGTATTAATAAAATTACTGAGAATAATAAAACAGTTGAAGCTAAAGCTTGGGTTAAAAAATATTTTAAAGAAGCTTCAGTTGATTTAAAATTATTATTATCTCTTATTAGGGGAATAAAAGATAACAAATTAATTTCTAAACCTATTCATGCTCCTAACCAAGAATTAGAGGTTACCGTAATTAATGTTCCGATAATTATTATTGTGATAAATAAAATTTTTGAAGAATTATTAAAAATTAAAAAGAAAAGGGTTAGAACCTTTATAAATGGGGTATGAACCCAGTAGCTTAATTAGCTTACCTTTTTATATTTTGGTGTACGATGCACAAAAGTTTTTGATACTTTTAGCAATAGTTTAATTCTATTAAATATAAAGTCTTTGTAAAAAAAACAATAAAATTAATCAATGAATGTAGAATTCTACATAATTTACCCTATCAAGGTAATCCTTTTCATCAGGCAATTCATT